AAATGAAAGTACCCTTCTCGCATACATTCCCCATTACGTTGTCGGAACAAAAATATTGCATGTATCAATATGGATGGAAATATTTAGTACATGAAATAGCGATTTGCTAGATATATAAATAGATATATAAGATATAACTAATAAAACGGATCTTGTGTTCTGGAATTGGAATCAAAGAAAGATATTTTAAATGGCTCGTATGTTGTGACTTGGAATAAATGTTTCTCGGTAAAGGAAGGGAATAGTAATTTATTCATTCCTAATTTATTCCTATAGAACGTCTAGGAACAAGAAGATTAAATCGGATATATCGACAGATTCCCGCGTAGTCCAAAGAAAAAAAAGATCCAATTTCATCTCTATCGAATTTTAATATCAGAATAGTGGATATAATTATGATGCAATGGGTTAGGTCCACTTACTTTTTATTTTGTTGATTTCTAATCGATTTAATTGGAATAATGGAAAATAGGAAAGGAATAGTAATATTTGAAGATTTAACGAGACGACTTATCCTTACATTCATTATAATATTTAATATAATATTTATAATAATTATATTATTTATTTAATAATAAATAATATATTTTTTATTTAATAATATATTTAATTTATTAAAATAGCAAATTTATAACCATACTATAATTAATTATAATGTTATAATTTTTATTATATATTAAAATATTAAATTATACGGTTTGTTACTTTTTTTTTATTACTTTATTACAAAGATCAACAATATCTTTATTCGCACTTCAAATATGAATACTACTGCCGGAGTTTTATGATTTATGAAAAAAGCAAAGCCCCTTATCGGATTTGAACCGATGACTTACGCCTTACCATGGCGTTACTCTACCACTGAGTTAAAAGGGCTTGTTTGATCCAATTCCTGAATAAAGACACTATGAGTTTAGTATATATACTTATTATAATAGATGTACATAGATATATCTTATAATAAGTATAAGGGTTCATTCAGGAATGAAAAATTTTCTTTATCCAGTAAAAGTAAATTAAATAATTTAATATAATTTAATATAGAGTATATAATATAGGTAAAATAAAACGGTTTATTGATATTGGATTTGATAAATATCAATACAATGAATTGTTTCAAGACTATCCTAATTGACATCATAACTAAATTCATTTGAGTGATACATGTATCCACTAATTTAACATAGATCCAAGATATTTCATTGAATCATTGATAAAGAGATTCGGATAAAGAGATTCGGCGTGGCCTTTGAACCAAACTTTTATCGAAAAAAATTGTATAGAAAGAATCGTGAAAGACGGAAAGATCCTTCGTATCGAGTCATACCATTCCATTATATTGACAATTTTAAAAAACTATTCATACTATGAACATAGTATGATGGCGGTCGTGCAAGTCTGCCCCCATCGTCTAGCGGTTCAGGACATCTCTCTTTCAAGGAGGCAGCGGGGATTCGACTTCCCCTGGGGGTAGGGTACTACGAAAGGAAGTTGATCGTGGATTATCAATAAGCCTGGAATTGATTCTTCCTGGGTCGATGCCCGAGCGGTTAATGGGGACGGACTGTAAATTCGTTGGCAATATGTCTACGCTGGTTCAAATCCAGCTCGGCCCAATAATTTGCCGATCCGCCATGAAATGATATAATATAACCCATTTGTTGCTCTCCAGAAATGCCCGATCCCCCAATCCCAATACGGAAGAAATCCATTTTATGATATATCTATACCACTATTTATTTACTCTCTTTTTACAAGAAATTCTGATCTTGCTAATGATCTAGATTCATATCAGGATCCGTAACTATAAAGTAAAGTTTAAGGAAAAGAGTAAATAAAAAAAAACTTTTTTGATTGAACGAGTGATTATCCAATTGATTTGGCAATAACGAAAGGATTACTAGTAATACCGGCTGCTCTCACTAAAGTACATATACATATGGGTATCGATATATCACACTCGCAGCTCTGTTACAACACGCCAATTCTAATCGAAATTGAAAGGGTTAGAATGAAATCATAAAAATATGTATACTTTATTTTATTATGGTATTTACTTGGGATTGTAGTTCAATTGGTCAGAGCACCGCCCTGTCAAGGCGGAAGCTGCGGGTTCGAGCCCCGTCAGTCCCGACGAATCCAAATCCAATAAAAAACTATATCAATTCATCTCTCTATTTTTTGTGAAAAGAAGTCCAAATAACATAATTTCATTCCCAACAGCGATCCCTCTTCTTTTTTTCTTTTTCGTTTCACATTTATCATCAACCAAATGGGGGAATTTCCATTTCTTCGACTAGTACCGATTCGATTGATGGGAGAGAGGCATATGTGGATTAGTACAATTATTATATTATTAGCATCAGATTCAGGATTCCACGGGATACCGTACTGTACTGGGTCTGGCTTTTTCAATTACTCCCGATCTGTGAAATATGAAATAGAGTAGAGTATTGTATGTTTCCCGGGAGTACATACATAAATGGAATTTGTACAATATAAAATAAATTGAACATAGTTACTGTGTATAGAATAGTATAGAATACTTTTATTTTAAGATTAAAATAAAAGTATATCCTTTTCGGGCCCTATTTTGTGTAACCTCAATTTCTAATTTTACTAATTTGAAATAATCTATCTCATTCAAATTTCGCATTGAGCTTTTGATATATGCGTCCCATTACTAATCCAATGAAAGAGGATATTTAAAAAATAAAGATCAAACAAGGATCACTTTTTTATTAGCGAGGTAATGAATTTTTTTTTTTTTTTTATTTTATAAGGGTTTTTCCTTGAAAGAACAAACTTTTTAAATTTATATATAAATATATAAAAAAATAGTTAATTTGATGGAATATTCGATTTTTTTATACCGGAATTTGTACTCGTCTTTATCATACTTCTTTTGTTTTCCAAGAAGATTGGATCATTAAAAAAAGGAGGTTATAACTTAGCTCCTTCCTTTTTTTTCATTGAGCTTCTATTGTTTGTTGGGGTTTGTTTAGAACCAATGGTAAGTGGAAAGGCGGTTAGATGATACTTCATCAGATGATTGTACAAAGAGGGCGGTAGGTTATAGAAAAGAAAGAATGGAAAAGAATGATAAATAAATAAAGGAATTATTGATTGTATCGGGAATCAAATTTTGAGTTCAGTATGGATAAAAGATCGTCCTATGTTATACTATTCAATTCTTGACGATGAATCGATTTGATAGCTCCGATATTGTTATTCATGATATTGATCCGATTCGATATCATCGAGATGTAATGCATCCCATTGAATTTACAGGCGAAAGATTTATTATCTCTATGGGATTAACTCCCGAGTTATTGCGAATTAAAGAAAAATTAAACAATGAGATTATGGAAGTAAATATTCTCGCATTTATTGCTACTGCACTGTTTATTCTAGTTCCTACTGCTTTTTTACTTATAATATACGTAAAAACAGTCAGCCAAGGTGATTAATTTGAATTAAACTTGATTTTTTATTTCTTATCAATAATTGCAGAGAAGAAAAGGATAAAAATTTCGCGTCTTAAATGAAATGGGCAGACTAGAATCAGTCGTATTCTATGAGATACGATAGTATGGTAGAAAGATTCAGATATTTCTTTCTACCATACTATCTAGTATTGTTATTGTAGTGTATAAAGTTGTATTGTAATGCGGGTTAATTTAATATAGATTAATATAGATCAATCTACAATAGTATCATCATATTCCTTTTCTATATATATAGAAATCTATTTAATTACGTATATATAATATATATAGTGATAATGTATATTATATAGTATCCCAATTCTATTTCTTTGCTTTATCTATTTGTATTTAATTTGTGTTGATTTCAATTAAATTAATTTGAAATAATCGAAAGCGACTTTTACGATTAGAATTCCTAGATTTCTGATTATTTTCAATATGAATCCCGATCGAAAGAATCAATGACTTCTTCGTCGGAATGCTAACTAAAAGATTATTTTATTATACCTATCGAAGAAGTCATTGATTGAGGAGTTGACAAATGATCCATGGGAACTTCTTCGGATTTCGAAAAGGATTAGTAAAACCCGTCGACTTTTAACGTTTGAACCATGATATGAAATGGGTTCAATAAAACAAGCAAAACATAAATAAAATTTCTAAAATAGTAAAACTAAAACAAGCGGCGCAATATGTGACTCGCCCAAGACAATATTTTAGGATGTGCAGTATCTCGTTGGACAACTACTATGTTGTTTCCCAATGTGTATCCACGTAATGGAATAACCGAATTGTTTTCTCTTTGATCTTTGAACAGTAAAGAGGTAAACAAAATAAAAAAAAGTTCCGTTCTTCCTCATGGTCCATATCTAACTTTGGTAAGAGTCAGTTCATCGAAATAGAAAATTTATGAAGAATTCAGTTGGAATAAATTTCCTACCATTTGTATTCCTTTTACTTTTTTTACTTTCAAAATACGAACACGGAAATAATTGAAATATTTCTTTGATTGAAAGAGTATTCTTCATATATATTTATTATTCATAGAATACATTACTCAACTAAAATCCAAGAGAATTTCGAAATGAAGATATTTTTCATTTCTATTTCAATTTAAAAATAAAATTTTAAATTGAAATAGTGAAATTTTAAATAAAAAAAACTTTGCCGAACGATCTATAAAAAAAAGTGATACTGTTTAGTTCCTAAACTCAATTAGTAGTACTTCTAGAGTCCACTCCTTCCCCATACTACTAGTGAAAGGGAAAACGTAAAGACTACCATTAAAGCAGCCCAAGCGAGATTTACTATATCCATGTGAATTATGTCCTCTATCTCTATGAAGGAATTATTCAATTATTGTTCACTAATAAATAATAGGGGAATCACTGGCGCAGAGTCAAAAAGTTATTCTGACCCAACACCGTTGATGAAACAATCCAATAAATCCAATTATAACAAGTTCTTATACGATTTCTAGTATAATTAGAAAAGATTAAGCCCAAGCAAAAT